CCAATTTGATGGATTCACCCTCTGAAACAAGAAGTTCTGGTCCTGGGGGGATAATATCAACCACTTGACGTCCATCCGAAGGATCTGTTATGGTTATTTCATATCCCCCTTTTTCTTTTCGTATTATTTTACTTACTACGCCCGCCCCTGTAGCATTATAAACTGTATTGTTACTCTTGCTTCCGTCGGGATAAATCTGACCCCTTCCCCTATTGCCTCCTATATATATAGGATATTTAAAGAAGTGAACATCTTTCTTAGTAGTAGGGTCGGGGGAAAGAATAGGAAAGGTGATTTCACTATATTTCTGACCGGGTACAGGCCCTATCACAAGAATATTTTTTTTATTAGGGCGGTAGCTCTGAAAAGATAAATTGCCTATCTTTTCTTTCAGCTCGGGAGAAATACGATCGGACGGCGCTAATTCAAACCCCTCCGGTAAAATAAGAACAGCCCCCATATTCAAACCCCCCTTCTTACCATTAGCAAGAACTTGTTTCACTTGCTTATCATAAGGAATTCGAACAACTGCTTCAAATACAGTATCAGGAAGTACTGCTTGTGGAACCTCAATATCCACCGGCTTACTAGCTAAATGGCAATTGGCACATACAATACGCCCAGTTGCCTCTCGTGGATTTTCATAACCCTGCTGCGCAAAAATGGGATATGCACCTGAAATGGATGGCTGAATTATGATATATATCATGAGCGATACGGAAATAGATCGAGTAATCTGTTCTTTTATCCAAAAAAAAGTCTTTTTAGTTTGCATGGTCTAATCATTGATCCAAAAATTTCTACAATAAATTGGGTAGGTCACTAGTATAGTTCCCTATCCACGATTCTGTCATTTACTGGAATCATTTGACTGGAATATGGTCGGATGAAAACGAGGAAAATTCTCCGGATAGAAAGTTTTTAATGTTTATGTAGAACTACAAAGTAAGAAACATTCTAATTGGATTAGATTAATAATGAATATCGGTAGGTCATTTATCAATCATTCATTGCATGATAAATAACTACAAGTGACGGAGATACGCGATTTAAATAATGGAAAATCCAATATTTTAAAATAGTATCGACAATAACTGGAAAAGTGGAAACAAGGCCAGATATAATTTGATCATTATGAACAAACCCAAAATCTTTGTAGACAGAACCAATCATTAATTCCCACCCGTGGGGTGAATGAAATCCGATACATAAATCGGTTAATAAAAGAATCAAAAAAGCTTTGACTGTATCACTTAAATTCGATAAGAATTCCTGAGCCCAAGAGTTAAGAATAACAAGTTCTTCATTCCCTAAAATAGAATAACCACTTAGAATAATAAAACAGATTATATTTGTTGAGAAGTGCAAAATCATATGGATACGATCCTCATTATGTATCTGGATTAATTGGATCGTTTCTTTGTGGATTCCTATAAGAATTTGTAGATGTGTCTCCGAATATTCTTTGATCATTTCGTCCAAAAAGCGGAGTTCCTCTAATTCTATGAACTTTTCTAAAATACTTTCTTCTTGAATATCATTCACAAAAATTTCGGATTGAGCAGCATTCGACGAATTAGTAACCCAAGATTCGATACTTTTAGTAAATGAGAGAGAAATCCACCAGGGCAGAAATACTATAGATGCAAGATAAAAAAGAGGAGTAAAGGCTTTCTTTTTTGCCATTTGTCACCTCTGAATTTTAAATGAACCCACTTCATTTATTGACTCTATGGGATCGAATATTTCTTTCAAACATGAGTTCTAGACGCGGTATCAAATCTATTAATCTATTTTATTTGTGGTTTTGTTTGAATTTCGAAAGAATACAGAAATAGACTAAGACTTGACGTCCGATTAAAATGAAGAAACAATCCAAAAATTTGTTTCCAGATATCTCAATTGATCAAATTCTAAACAAGTGTTTCCTTTTGATGAAGGACCAAAAGAAGTACTTTATTTATTTAACTTATTGAATATTATTGAGATTTTGAGACAAACGAACTCCCTTTCTATCAAAATATCCAATATTTCAAAAAATTAGAATGATTCCTCATATCCAAGAATAATTGAGAGAAAGATATTGTGATGATCACAAAAATGAGCGGAAAAACAAGACAGAGGTGGGCCGGTTATCTTTAGTAAGAAAACCCATTTTTTTTAGTAAAGAACACAAACGAAAGAGTCAATTCACAAAAAGGAAATAATTAATAGGATTTATCTGAATCTTAAAGTATTGCTTCCAACAAATATTGAACTTAAAAAAAAAGAGAAATTTCTTTCTTTGGAAATTATTTGATATATGAAGTGGGTTTGTTTTATGGTTGTTCCCTATACGTCGACTTTGTCTGGACTGAACGTTCTGACGAAATTTTATGTCTTTATGTTATAGAAAAAAGAGGATTCTTGCATTTTTACCCCCTGCTGCTGAGAAAGCATTCGCAGCTCCTTTTCTTTTTTCAAAAGACTTCAATTGGTACGCGCAAGAAATAGGCCAATTCCACGGCTTTTTGTTCAATTTCTCGTGGAGTCAAATTCTCATCAGTACGGGTCAACGGAATAGCCCCGTGGCCTCTGATGTCCATATAAAGGACACGACGAGCATAAATACCCTCCTTAACTCTAATGGATTGAATATCTTTTATAAGGAATCGGAGGAATATACGTCGATTTTTTCCAGGAAATCCCCAACGAAAAATACACACTTTTCCTTCCCTTCTATCGAATCGATCATAACCACTACCTACATTCCAGAAAATTGTGCACCACAAATAGGAACTAATAAAGAGACCTGCGATCCCGTAGAAAGACATGACGATTCCTTGCGGAAAAAAAATGATTTGCTGAGACGGAACAAAAGATATCAAATTTCTACCAAGATAACTAGAAGTTCCAACCAATAAGAATCCTAATGAACCTAAAAAAACGATAAGGGCCCAGCAAAAATTACTTAGTTTTCGAGACCCCGTTATAAGTTCTATCCATATATGTTCTGATCGCCAACCCATACTTGATTCAATTGCATTTTATTGGAATTAAGATAATACCCCAAAGGATTTTGACTTTACTTTCATTTTGTTTCCGAAAGAACTTTCATCAACTAGCACTAGTTTGATGGGAACCTTTAGGAGTAATTCATCAAATTGGTTAGATCTAAAATAATAACATACTCGTCTATAGATCCCAATATACATTATTGCTATACATATAGATCCACCAACTTTCCATTTTAGGCATCCGACGATCCTGATCTATTTGAAACTAGTTAGCATTCATTTACTCATACTCATATATAATTTTCAATAATTTCTGTAGGCATAAGAGCTTTTTCCTTTATGGTCGGTGGAAATCACATGTTATACCATATTTTCTTTTCCGAAATAAATATTTGTGTTATGCTACACGTCTAAGTTTCAAAAAAAAAACGGATGAGGTTGGTCCCCTCAGATCTAAACAATCTTGTTTTTTTGAACATGCAGAAATAAAGAAGCCATTGCAATTGCCGGAAATACTAGACCTACTAAAGGCACAAAAATAGAGGGAAAATTGAAAATTGTCATAAAGTGGGGTACCTCGATTTACTATTTACACCTGTTTTTTTATTTACACCTGTTTTTTTATTAAAAATCATATTTTATATTTAGATTGATTATAATTAATAATTATTAGAAAGTGGTCGTTATTATTAATTAATATTAATTAATTCAATTTGCAAATTATAATTATATCAAATAATAATATATAAATAAGTATCTACATATCTAAGTGATAAAATAAATAAGGCCAAGGAATGTAGAATTAAATGCATGGACTTATTTATCTATCTACATGAAAGGTATGTACGATAATCAACTTTATTATTTTTCTTCATTTCTTTGTGTTTTGTTCTTGTCTTCTAATTTCATTTGAAGACATTAATAAAGAAAGAGTTTCTTACAAATTATCCAAATATTTGTTAGAATACGACACAACCGGGATTTTTAGTAAAATGGGATTTTAGGGAGATGGAGAAAGATACAAAATTGTATATCGATTTTTCTTATATTTGAATTGGATTATATACGTAAGACGAAATTCGTTTTATTTGCCTAAATTCACAAAAAAGAAGAACTCACGCTTTTATCTTGTTGATGATGAGAGAGACTAAATTAGTAATCGAGAATCTAGGTAAAAAAAAAGAGTTATCCGCGCGTTTGCTACAAATAAAATAATTGCACTTAGTGCACTCTACTTGAGTGAATTGGCATTCAAAGGAAAGAAGGCGTGGAACTTAAATAACTCACTCAGAACGCTTTTTAAAAGATTGCGCGGTACGATTAGGTCGAATAAGCCCTTCTGGAATAAATATTCAGCCGCTTGTGAACCTTCGGGTACTGTTTTATTCAATGTTTGTTCAATTACTCTTTTACCCGCAAATGCAATGTAGGAATTTGGTTCGGCAATAATGATATCTCCCAACATACCAAAACTAGCTGTTACCCCACCAGTAGTAGGCGATGTAAGGATTGATACATACAATAAATTTTGATTTGATTGATAATCATATAAGGCAGATGAGATTTTAGCCATTTGCATCAAGCTCAAACTTCCTTCTTGCATGCGCGCCCCCCCCGAAGCACACACTATAATAAGAGGTAGAAATTGATTGGTAGCGTACTCAACCAAACGGGTGATTTTCTCCCCCACTACGGACCCCATACTACCCCCCATAAACTGAAAATCCATAACTCCAATTGCTATTGGAATACCGTTTAGTTGACCTACGCCTGTTTGAACAGCCTCAGTTAATCCTGTCGTTCTTTGATAAAAATCAATACGATCTTGATAAGGCTCCTCCTTCGAATGAAATCCAATGGGATCCAGAGAGATCATGTCTTCATCCATAGGATCCCAAGTACCGGGGTCAATCAAAACTTCAATTCTTTCTGAACTACTCATTTTCAAATGATATTCACATTGTTCACAAATATTCATTTTTGAGATCAAAAATTTCTTATAAT